GAAACATGAGTTTAATTAGTCGATTTATTAGTGAACAAGGAAAAATATTATCAAGACGTGTGAATAGATTGACCTTGAAACAACAACGATTAATTACTCTTGCTATAAAACAAGCTCGTATTTTATCTTTGTTACCTTTTCTCAATAATGAGAAACAATTTGAAAGAACCGAGTCGACCGCTAGAACTACTGGTTTTAAAGCCCGAAATAAATAGGCTTACTTTTTCTTCACTTGAATCATAATTACAAGAATCTAGATTTGAGTGAATCTAGATTTGAGTATCGTGTCCTAAGAAAAAAATGAATCGGAAAAAAAGAAATCTGTTTTTATTGAATTGAACGTGTTCATTCATTTTGACTACTTTAGTATATTTTCTCATACTAATTTCTACTCTACCTTCCCGGAGTTCATTCTCCGGGTAACTCCATTTAAATTATTCTGGTGGATTCTTTCCAATCTACTTCCTTTATGATTTCGTTCGAAATCATATAAAGACAATTCCTATTTGATATAGCTATTTGTGCAAGTATTTTACGGTTAAGAAGCAACTGTCTCTTGTACAGATCGTGTATTAATCTACTATAACTATAGGATACTCCCCTTTCGCGAATTACTGCGTTTATCCTAGTGATCCACAAACGACGAAAATCTCTCTTTTTCCTATCCCTATCCCGATGAGCCGAAACTAAAGCTCTTATTTTCTGTTGAGTAATAGTTCTAGTAAGCCTTGAATGAGCCCCTCGAAAGCTTGATGCAAATAAACGAATTTTTGTTCTACGTCTCCGAGCTATATATCCCCGTTTAATTCTGGTCATTGAATAAATGAAACTTTGACGAATAACTAATTGATTGCCTTTCTTTCAGTTATTCTTTTCCCCCTTCCTAGTCTATTAATAACAAAACGGATTTTTCCAATGTATAAAATCAAAATTCCAATGGCTTTGGCTACTCTAACCTTCCCGACCACGATTTTTTTTAGGTATTTCACTGCGAAATAAGACAGAACTAAGAAATTGTATTTTCCTAGGTATCAAAAATATAGTAAATAAAAGAAATAAAAAAAGAAATAGTGGGTTCCTTCGTTTCTATGGTTACTTCTTAAACGGTGAGGTCTTCTCTATACACCGGAGCCTTTACTTTATACTTTAATTTTTAATATTTAATCAACTAATTGATGTTATTGGGAACTTGTATAGTTCACACGCTTTGGCTCTACCCATGAATTGTCCAGTAATAGGTCTTTCACAATCAGATCTACCTATACAGTAACGGTATTTAATTATGAAAGTTTGCTGGGTAGCTGACCCTCTTAGTCCGTTCTTGCCAGATTGGGAGCCTACCTAATCTTTATGTTTTATGCTTTTTAAATAAGATTTCCTCCGCTTAATGGATAACCATTTGTTACCAATGGAGAATTTCTTATCATCTTAAATTCAGGTGATTGGATTTACACCAACGGAAACCATAAACTTCATACACAATAGAGGGATATGGTAGAGTTTTTTTTTTATAATGGATGGAGTTCCTTTTTCCATCCTATCCCATTCACCGGTACTGATCATTGATACTGTAAAAGTAGTTTTCTTGCTTTTTGTGCCAGCTCATGATCTAAACGAGTCGCACATACACCCTAGTACATGTTCCTCGACGCTGAGGGCACCCCCGAAGAGCGGGGGATTTCGTGACATTTCTGATTGGCTGTCTTGTATTTCTAATAAGTTGTTTAATAGTTGGCATGTTGAATCGTATACATAATATGATGGGTTGGTTTAGATTGATCCTAACCGAATGATGGTGAATTACTTCTATTTAATAGAATATTCAATTCGAAGATAAAATCTCAAATCATAGATCTGCGTGAAATCCATGTTCTTTTCCTTGAACCGCTACAAAATCAACAATTCCATAAGCTTGGGCTTCTGTTGCTGACATAAAAATATCTCTTTCCATATCTTCGTGTATAACCCACACGGGTTGGCCCGTTTTTTCTGCATAAACCCTTGTGAGGGTTTCACGCAGTTTCGCCATTTCTATCGCTTCCAGGACAAATTCGCCTACTTGTGCCATATAAAAACCACTATAAGGTTCATGTATCATTACCCTGATGATATAACAAAATAAAAGCTTCCCCTATCTCGCATGATAAAGCAAAGAAAAAAGAAAGATAAAGAATAGAAAAAAGATAGAATTGAACAACCGTACAGGCATCTTTTGTGCATACGGCTCTACAAGAAAATTGACCCCCATTGAAGAAAGAGAAAAATAGAATCTATCAGACTCAGATGGGTAAATAATCAAATTGCCATCCTTCCTTTCGGAGGAATTCAAAAATACTATGATGGCTCCGTTGCTTTATATGTTTATTTTTTCTTTTTTTTGTCTGTGATTCAGCAATCCCAAAGTTTCTTTTTAATCCGATCAAATAAGGAAAAATTATTTTTTTTTCGTACTCTTTCATAACATAAATATTGTTAAGAACTCTCCGGCATGAAAACAAAAAGTTTGTGACGCTGAACTGAACTCCCGATATATAATAGAAAATCGGAAATACCCCTTATCTCATACTACTCTCTCGATACAGAATCTAATGTTTTGAAAAAAAAAAACAATACAAAAATTTCTCATATCGAATTCGAAGTGCCATGCTATTATTACTTAGTATTCATATGGCGAAGGCATAGTCTTCTTTTTTCTCTCAAATAAAAACCTCATTGGCGCCAAGCGTGAGGGAATGCTATACGTTTGGTAAGTTGTCCTCCGGCCAGGATAAAAGATCCCATTGAAGCAGCTAATCCTAGGCATATTGTATGGATATCTGGTCGCACAAATTGCATAGTATCATAAATGGCGATCCCAGGTATTACCCAGCCCCCAGGAGAGTTTACAAACAAATACAGGTCTTTGTTCTCATCCTCCATACTGAGATACAACATAAGACCAATAAGTTGATTCGAAAGCTCGGTACCAATCCCTTGGCCTAAAAAAAGTAATCTTTCTCGATAAAGTCGGTTGATTAGGGTAAAATTGTATCCCTTAGGAACCGTACATGCGCCTTTTGATGCATACGGTTCAAAAAAATTGTGAATCAATGTAGAGATTCCAGTCCTCTTTCTTTTTTTCTACAAGGGTTCTTTCTTACTTCTAACGAAAGGGCTTTTCTTCGATTTTTCAATAAAGACGAGTTTTTACTCCTTTTTGATATTTTCTATTATAAAATTCGAAGTTATAAGAAAGGGTCATTAAACTTATCGAATTAACTTCTCATTGATGTATTCTTTCATCGAGATTTAATCCAAACCGCGATGGTATTTTCTTGTTCCTGAATGGGTCTGTTTCATCTTTTTAGGTTTATGCTCTACTCCGGGTAAAGATCCGCCCGATTTGGATTTGTACATATAGGACAAATGCTCCCATTACCATTTCTTTTTGTATTTTTTTTTTTTTTTTTCAATTCATTTTATACAAGTATTTATTAGAGTTGAGATAACTTTGCTTGACAATTAGGATCTCTTTACAAAGAAAAAATATGAATAGCAATCATAGATATCTTACATAGATATCTTACCAATCCAATTGGGTTTTTTCTAAACGGAGCCTGGATACTTCATTTATTTAGTCCAACCAAGCCAACCATAAATTATTCTAATTGATAATAGTAATATGAATCCCCTCAAAAATGGATCTAATTGCACTTCACGCTCCAAATTTTTGATGATTCAATTTATCTTTCTTGGGCGAAACGGGGGATATCTCGATCGGGGGAGAGAACGGGGAAATACCATATGACCCAATATATCTGACAAGTCGCACTATATGTCAACCCAAGATGAAATTGGATCTCCAGGATTTCGGAATACAACTCTTGGAACACCAATAGGCATTAAATGAAAGAACGAATTAAATACTATATTTCACTTTGAGGTGGAAACGTAACAATTTTTTTTATTGTCTTTATAATATTCATATTGGTTTTTATCGTATTTCTTTTATCCATAGATTCTCAAAATTCATAAAGAAAGACAGAATGAATAAACTCAAATTATTACGAATAGGTCTTTCTAATGATAAATAAGTATGGACTCATTCGCTCATAGAAAATGGGATCAACTCCCCCATTGCGTATTGGTACTTATCGAGTATAGAATAAATCTGCTTCTCTTTGTTCCTACGAACAGAATTGTTCCATTATTACCAACAGAATAGAAACCCTTGTTCGGAAATAATTGACTCAACAAGAGTGGTCCATAGGATAGTCATATTATAGTCTTTTCCAATGCAATAAAGTTACGTAGTGTTCATTTATCTTTGATATAAGGGGTATTTCCATGGGTTTGCCTTGGTATCGTGTTCATACCGTTGTATTGAATGATCCCGGTCGGTTGCTTTCTGTTCATATAATGCATACAGCTCTGGTTGCTGGTTGGGCCGGTTCGATGGCTCTGTATGAATTAGCGGTTTTTGATCCTTCTGATCCTGTTCTTGATCCAATGTGGAGACAGGGTATGTTCGTTATACCCTTCATGACTCGTTTAGGAATAACCAATTCATGGGGCGGTTGGAGTATCACAGGGGGGACTGTAACGAATCCAGGTATTTGGAGTTACGAAGGTGTAGCGGGAGCACATATTGTGTTTTCTGGCTTATGCTTTTTGGCAGCTATCTGGCATTGGGTGTATTGGGATCTAGAAATATTTTGTGATGAACGTACAGGAAAACCCTCTTTGGATTTGCCAAAGATCTTTGGAATTCATTTATTTCTCTCAGGGGTGGCTTGCTTTGGTTTTGGTGCATTTCATGTAACAGGCTTGTATGGTCCCGGAATATGGGTGTCCGATCCTTATGGACTAACGGGAAAAGTACAACCTGTAAATCCAGCGTGGGGCGTGGAAGGTTTTGATCCTTTTGTTCCAGGAGGAATAGCCTCTCATCATATTGCAGCAGGAACATTGGGCATATTAGCGGGCCTATTCCATCTTAGCGTCCGTCCGCCACAACGTCT